CACGCGAGACTCAAAATCTCGTGCTAAACGGCGTGGAGGTTCGAGTCCTCTTCAAGGCATAATATTGAGATCTCTTATTGAATTGGATTAAGGTCGCCAGCGGGTCACGAAATTTTGATGATTTTCTGGATCTAATGAAAGGAGAGTCCGTTTTGAAATAGTCCGCCCTGCACCTGCCCAATTATATGCTTGAACAGGAATCACACAGGGTTACAATAGAAACCTCTAGTAAAATGCCCACCCGTAAACCAACGGATAAAGGACATTACATAGTCTGTTTTAGAGATTGGCGACTTACCTATTCAATAAATTACTTTGGCCCCGGACATTCCAAAAAAAGTGGGTACTATACTTTCAGGTCGGGTGAATTCCATAATAGACGCCTGTTGGCATGCCAACCTTCCTTTTCCTTTCAGGACCTATCCTAAAAGAAAGAGAATTCAGTACTTATTGGTCCTGAATATCTTAATCTTAATAGGACAAACCATCCCGTAGATCTCTTTGTTTACTTCAGAACAAGACAATTAGAGTTAGTCTCAGTCAACAAGCTCAGTCAACAAGCTCAGTCAACAAGAATGTTTAGTATTGATTGATATTAGGGGATGTTTCAGAAGATCCCCTAATATCAATTTGAGACGAAGAGAAAGAAAGTATCTATTTTATTTAGTTATTCGGTTAAACCAATGATTCGTTATTGGAAGAGATAGCAACAACCATCTCGTCCGGGAAAAGCCATTCTTTTCTCAACAATGTCTTTGTCATTTCATCCAATAGCCTTCCATTAGATAGAAACAGGTTTGATAAATATTGATAACTCTCCAATAGAGTCTTAGAACGGAAAAATCCATTCGAGAATGAACTATTGGTTCTAAGCCATCTTTGTCGATGAATCAACAATTCAAAATGCTTTTCTTGTGTATTCTTCATAAACCAGGGTTGATTTATATATTTCCAATAATATTTGTCTGTTTGGGAAGTCAGAAGTACGTTTGAAATCTCTTCATCTGTAAAGGATTCTCGATGTGAAAACACAGAAACAGAAGTATCATCTTTGAATAGCAAAAAGAGTGGATCCGCGGGTTCCCAAATGAATTGGCTTATTCGAAAAACGCCTTGTTCTTTGGAAGACCTATCTCGTGTCTGGTACTGCATGGTTTCACCCTGCAAGAACTCCGAATCTTTCTCTTGAAGCTCATCCTCTTCATCATAAAAGATCTGCTTGTCCCGAAATGACCTCTCCCAATAGGGAAATCCCAATTCATTGGATCTTTCGATACAATCAAATAAAAAGCCCCAAGGGCGCCATATTCTAGGGGCCCAAACTATATGATTGAATAAATCCTCCTCTATCTGTTGCGGGTTGAGGACTTCTCCCCCTTCTTCAAACTGCGATTCATATTTTTCATAGAGAAATCTCTGATCAACGATAGAATTAGATCTATTTTTAATCATATTTAAGGGATTCCTTGGTTCGGGCCGAAGAAACAATGTCACTCGATCATTATCAAACTGACTGCAATCTTTTTCTGTCCGTGAGGATCCCACCAGAGCGCTTTCTACTTCTAATAGGCCATGAAGTAGATCAGAATCATTCTCAACGAGTCTATAAGAAGTGATCCCATTTTGTTCCGGTAGAGACCAAAGGTCTTGAGCGACCGATCCGGCAGAACAACTTAACATATAAAGAAGTATCGTTAATTTCTTCATACTTGTTCCAAGTTCGAAGTACCATTTGTATAAAAAAGAATCCCCCTCGTTACATGATTTCTTCTTCATATAAATAGATATAGGATCTATGGAGCAATTACTTAGAAGTAAATTTTGTGAAACAGCCCTTCCTACCTGATAGAAAAGGATCCCATGATCCTGAACCGATCTTATCTGAGATCGCAAATCCCAAGTTTGTTTATGAAGAGCAGATCTAATTATATTAGTGTCTATTATCGATTTCTTTTGTATAATACTAATTGATAGGGCCTCATTGGTAAGTGCTACAAGATCTCGTACATTGGAACCCAGCGTTATGGACCCAAATCCATTAGTATGGAACATTTTCTTTTCCAAGTGAAATCCCCTTGTATATGAAAGAGTAAAAAAGTGCTTTCGTTGTTGTGAAACAAGAAGCCTTCGTACCTTAATGCATGTATTTAATTTATTCGGAGCGATTAGAGCGGGATCTACTTTTTGGGGAATATGAGTCGAAGCAATAACAAGAATATTATTTCTAGTGGAACATCTTTCACTATCCCTAGAAAGATAGTTCACTAATAGACCGAGGGATAAGTCATTGGACTCATTCATATTCAGATCATGAATGTTTGGAATCCAAATTATACAAGGAGACATTGCTTTTGCTAACTCGAATTGAAGGGTGATCAAAAATCGGTCTATATCCGGTATAGTATCCGTAAGTAGCACATCATCCTTCATAGTTAGAAACTTGAGCTTCCTATCAAGGTCACGGTTGAAATCCTCACTATCATCATCATCACTATCGTAACTATAGTAACTATCCTGACTCTCAGGTAAAAGACTGTAAATGGTACCCTCTCTATCATCAAAAATTTTCTCTTCACTATCATTCTCATCAATATTAAAACCCTTAGGCTGGTTATCCAGGAACTTGTTCAGAAATACTGTAATGAAAGGAACATAAGAATTTTTCGCTAGGTTTTTGACCAAAAAGGATCGTCCAGTTCCTATAGAACCAATCACTAAAACACCCCCTCCTAGGGGTTGGGCTAAGCGGAGCGAAAAGGGTTTCCTATTGGATGGGAAATCAAAACTACTAGCCCCACACGGGGTTTTTGAATAAGTAATTGTCTGATGATGAGCAAGGAATATCCGTCTTTCTGCTAAGCAGGATGGATTGAACTCATAATTCATTAGATCCTTTTTATGAATGTCAATTAAATTTCGTAAGTAAATTGTTCCCGGTTGTTCAATCATTTGATAACCAGAGTTATTCTTTCCTAAATGATCACTATGAGTCAGACTCAATAGAATTTGAGCAATCCCTTTTTCTTCCGTTAAGGTAGAGAACTGAACCAAGAATTCTCTTTCTTTATCAGCAATCAAATCACTTTTCGAGATCCAGGATTCTATTTTATCATCAATCCAATCACTATTTAGGTATTTTCTTTTTCTTATGAAGGAATATATCAATTTACTTGTATGACTTAGATGTCTAGTATTTCTCGAAAAAGCTATTAGATTGATGGGATTTGGTATAATACTTATGAGATCGATGAGATTCAAATCTTTCTTCTTAGAACGTATGGATTTGACCTCGGCACCACCACCCCATAGCATGTTGCTGCCAGAAGCAGAACCTCGTCTTTCTTCTATAAACTTTCCAAATTCTTCCATAGCAACTAGAAAGAGATTCTTTAACCAGAAAGAATTAAGTCCCGATATAGGATACCTATCCAGAAGTTTTCGCAACTCAATCATGTAGGATGGAATCATCAAAGATTTGACCTGTTGGAACTCTGTCTGTAATTCACCATAGAATCGAGAAACAAAGAGAAGATGTGTAAAAATGAGATATCCAGTAACAAGAAGAAGGAAAAGGATTGAATAGAAGAACTCCTGAATATTTAGCGATCTCAGATGTGTCGATGGTGACTCATTATTTCGATGAAAAATTTCTTGGCGCAGAAGATTATGGAAAGACTTACTAGAAATCTCACTTATCCGATTCCATTGTGAAAGACACAATTTTTTCTGAATAATTCCCGATAATATCTCTGATCCATGCATAATATCATGAAAAATAGATATAAATTTTTGAAATTTTTGACTACTACTTAGTATCGTCACTAGGTCTGAAAAAGTATCTAAAAATATTAAATTTAGATATTTAAACCCTGTCGAGGTAAATAACCATGGTATATATCTTTGGAATCGATTCAATTTTGAGAGAGTTGAAAAAACACTATATCTTTGAAAGGTTCTCTTCCCTTTATCAAGGGATTTTTTTACATAAGGATTACGTTTTCTCCTCTTTTCGGATGGGAAAAATTTCTCAGAATATGGAGTTTGAATCAAACCCATGTTGGAATTGCAATTTAGATACTTATGCAAGTTCTTCCCTTCTGAATCAGGTAGATTCATATCTGAAAGAGGTTGACAATCAATTCTTTCAAAAAGGACTTTTTCTTCCTCTGGTAGCGGTGTTCCATAAATGTCTGCGATCGAGTAACTAGTTCTATCGTGTCTTTCAAAAAGGAATTTTTCTTCCTCTGGTAGCGGTGTTCCATAAATGTCTGCGATCGAGTAACTAGTTCTATCGTGACCACTTTGTGGAAAATCCTTAGGTATTAAAATGTTAGATACCTGTAATTCGATTGGTGAAATAGTATCTCTCTCCAAAAAAGCATGTTTTTTTTTACCGCCGCACAAAGAAAAATTTTTGTTTCGACTGAACAAGATATTGAGGAATTGTCCATACAGAAAATCATAATTATTGATACGGATCCTTTCCACATAAAAAGAGAATCTTGTGTTCCAATGGAAGCCTAAATTATATGGATTATTCAAGAATCGCAGTCGATTTGCTTTATAAAAAGAGGATATCAATGAACTTCTATGAAACGGTTTCACGGGATTCAACCAATTGTCTTGACCGTGGGATATCATTGAGAAATAGGAATCCGTCATCCTATTTGGTATCTTATTGAACAATAACGGTGATTTTGGTCCTCCATTCATCAATAATTTAGATTTTTGGGAAGTATGGTAGTCATCCAATAAGAAGGGTTTACTTTTTTTCAAATTACCTATTTGAAGACCTATTGATTCTAACAACTGATTACAGAGTGGATAATTCGGACCTTTCAATTCATAGATGTGGATCTGGGACCTATGAACGGGCATACTCCCGAAACTCACAAAGAAAAAAGGAAGTGAGTTAGACAAAAAGAGAAGAAACTTGGACAAAAAGAAACAAAGTGACTTAGATAAATCTTTTTTGTCGATAACCTCAGACCAATTCATTGAATATTTATTAATACGTAATCGATCAAACACTACTTGAAAACGGCTATTCTGCTCGGAAATGAATTGGTCCAAATTTTCCTGGAAATTCTCGGTCCCATTGGACCATTTATATCTATATGCATTAGGATCCCTATTCAAGGATCCCTCGGTTCGAGAAATCCAAAAAAGAGGATCGAACCTTTTCTTCTGACCCTTTTTCCAATTTGATAAATGTTGGTTGATCGTGTATTTCATTATAGTTCTATGATTCATAGTATCATTTTCTATTTGATACCTTTGAATTCCATATTCGAAGTTGCGATCGAATCTATTCTTTTTAATGAATTGATTCCATACATTTCTTATGTACCCATAGATACTATATTGTATTTGAATCAGATTTTGGATCAATCTATATTGATAGACTGCCTCCATTATTTTGTTACTAGTAAATACCACTACTTTTGGTTTTGAATTTTCCAAATCATTCCCACAAGAGGTGGGGACCCATTTTTTTATGATCCTTTGATAAAGATAAAAAGATTCATTCTCTTCATAAAAAAGAGGAGGTAGAACCAATAAAGATTTCTTTTTTGATTCATTCCTGAATACCTCATTTAAGAATCGTTTTGGATCCGATTTGAAAGAATCAATAGAAAAAGAAAATCGCTTCTGATACACCAAATACGGCTCGGTTATTGATAGATTCAATAGATCCGCCAGTTCGTGAAATCTCTCTTCTGATTCCAAATAGTGGTGTAACATGTATCCCCCCCTGTTCCGGTACTGGAATAGATGCAATAAACCAAAAAGTGGGTTTTTGTTCAATAAGGAAATCTTATCGGAACTGTCAAGTTCATCCTTCGTAACCATATTACATCCTGGATCGGATGAAATAGGATGAATTGAGACAGTCTTTTGTAAATACATACTTATTTTGACTATATTTTCTATTTCTTTTTTTTCCGATCGCCTGGAAAAAAGAAAAGAAACATCTTCTTCTTTCTTTAATAATTTCTGATCTCTACTGGACCTTTCAGTAGGATTTGAATCCAGATGAAGTTCTGACCATCTATCAGAGAAAAAAGATCTCTGAGATATATTTTTTCCTTTTGGACGATACAGGAGCGGGACAATCAACCTATTGATATTGGTTGAATCTTTTGAGTCTTCCAATCTATTATCATTGCCGGGTCCAATGGAATTCATAGGTATAGGAAGAAGTCCTGTCAAATAGAAATTTTTGCTTTCGATCATCTTTCGATTGTTAATACGATATAGAAGGATCGCTACTACAAAGAATACTACATTATTGATCGTGAAATATCGATATCGATTCCTTGTTAAACCCTGTGAATTGCGTGAAAGTAGGATACTCCAAATTCGGGAGTCCAAGAGTTTGATAAAACTCTCTTGATAGAACAAAATGTGAATGAAAGATACCGCTGAATTAATTTTATTCCATGAATGTAAGAAATCGCGAGAATTCCGGATCTCTCTAAATACCTCTCTCAATTCGAAAACCCAGTGTTTAATATCTCCCATTTCTTTTTAACCTCCTTTGGTTTCATAAGTATATTTTTGTTTCATAAGTATATTTTTGTTTCATAAGTATATTTTTGTTTCATAAGTATATTTTTGTTTCATAAGTATATTTTTCCCATTTCTTTTTAACCTCCTTTAATGGATTTGTTGATTTATCTAAAAGATTTCACTTCAATTGGAATTTGGTTATTCACCAGGTACGAGGATTCCCCCGAAGCATCCATGGCTGAATGGTTAAAGCGCCCAACTCATAATTGGCGAAATTCGATAATATATATATATGAACAATAAAAAAACTAGTAGTCTTTTTGAGATTAGAACTCATAGGGAAGAAAATATATTTATGAATGGAATAAAATATGCAGTATTTACAGACATATGATCATTACGCTTCAACCGGGTTATTCTATTCCACCTCTTAGAAAGAAAAGACGCTTCAACCGGGTTATTCTATTCCACCTCTTAGAAAGAAAAGAACTGAAATAAAAAAACTAGTTAACTGATATAAATGAATTAACTTCATTAAATGAATTAACTGAATAAAATGAATAAAAAAATAATATATATAAATAATATATATAAATAAATAATATTTATAGAATTGCAATGCAATTTCAAGGAGAATTTTATGATTTATCAAGAACTGCTATCTTTATGCCTGAAAATAATGAATTCGGTCCTTGTGGTCGGATTTTATTATGGATTTCTGACCACATTATCTATAGGGCCGTCTTATCTCTTCCTTATTAGAGCCTGGGTTATGGAAGAGGAGACCGAGAAACAAGTATCAGCAACAACTGGGTTTATCACGGGACAGCTCATGATGTTCATATCGATCTATTATGCGCCTTTGCATCTAGCATTGAGTAGACCTCATACAATAACTTTCTTAACTTTACCATATCTTTTTTTTAATTTCTTAGACAAAAATGACAAACACTACTATTTGGTTTCTGGATACAAGAATACAATTTCAATGCGTAAATTTAGTATTCACAAAGTATTCTTTAACAATCTTCTTTTTCAGTTATTAAACCCCCTTCTTTTTCCAAGTTCAATTTTAATAAGATTAGTGAACATTTATCTCTTTCGATGCAACAATAAATTGTTATTCTTAACAAGTAGTTTTGTTGGTTGGTTAATTGGTCACATCTTTTTGATGAAATTGATTGGATTTATATTAGTCTGGTTACAGCAAAATAATTCGATAAATTCGATCAAATCGAAGGTAACTATTCGATTTGATAAGTACATTCTGTTCCAATTGCGAAATTATGTCGGTCAAATATTTGTTGTTTTTTCATTTCTTACCCTTTTACACTATTTAGGCAGAATACCGGCTCCTTATTTTTTGAAGGAAGAACCGATACAAACTGAAGAAACTGAAGAAACTGAAGAAAATGATGAAATTGATGGTGAAAGAGATTCGGAAAATCTTTCTCATTATCTTTTTGCGGAAAACGATAAAACTTTCAACCAGAAAGAGGAGAATCTTATTCTAACTACTCTTTTCGATTATCAACGATGGTATCGTCCATTGCGATATATCAAAAATGATTACTTTGACAATTTCGTAAGAGATGAAAATTCACAATTTTTTTTTCATATATGTAAAAGTGATGGAAAAGAAAGAATATCTTTCACGTATCCACCTAATTTATCTACTTTTCTTAAACTCATGGAAAAAAAAATTGATCTCTTCACAAGAGATAAAATCTCCTATAATGAATTGTCTAATTATTGGAGCTCCACTAATAAAGAAAAAAGAAAGAAACTAAGCAATGAATTTTATAAACGGGCTAAAGTTCTAGATAAGCAATTTCTTCCTATGGATGTATTAGAAAACCGAATTAGATTGTGTAATGATGATAAGAATAAAACAAAATATTTAACTCAAATATATGATCCTTTCTTGAAAGGACGCTTTCGTGGACAAATGCCTAACAGTTTATCAATTGAAAAGGAAAAGGAAAAGGAAAAGGAAAATGAAAATAAAAATGAAAATGAAATTTGCAAAACAAAATCCATTTTGATCAATAAGATTCACGGTATCCTTCTTTCTATTAATAGTCATTATACAGATCCCGAATTTGAACAGAAAATAAATCCATTTGATTTTGATAGAAAATCATTATTAAATGAAATTGGTTTTTTTTTTAACTTAATAAGTAAATTTTCGGAAAAATCAGTATCAAGTTTGAATTTTGACAGACTTTATTTATTTCCAGAACATGAACAAGTCAAAATATATTCCGAAGAAAAAAAAAGAAAAAAAAAATTCTTATTGGACGTAATTGAAAGTGATCTGAACCATGAAAAAATACACGAAATCAGTAAAACAGTTCCTATATGGTCATACAGCTTAATAGACGAATTGGAGGAACTGGAGGAAGGAGCATCAGAGGAGCATCATATTCGTTGCAGATCCGCTCAACGTATAGTGGTTTTTAATGATAACACAGAGAAAGACACCGAAGATATTGAGAAAGACACCAAAGATATTGAGAAAGACACCAAAGATATTGAGAAAGACACCGAAGATATTGAGAAAGACACCGAAGATATTCGGCCTATGAATATTTCTAATACTGATAAGGCTCGTGATTCTATTGATGAGAACGACGAAATGTTTTTACTAAATTATTCACGCGAACCGGATTTTTCCCGAGAAATAATCAAAGGATCTATGCGCTCTCTAAGGCGTAAAACAGCGATTTTTAAACTCTGGCAAAAAGCCAATTCCCCCCTTTTTTTGGACTTTGTACAAGGATTTTTGTTTGCTGATCTTTTCGATGATTTATCCCAATATTTGAAAGAATATTTCAGGAAACCTGGTACAGACAATTCAGAATTTTTGGCTTTTGAGGAAAGGATAGCAGAGGATCGAGAAGAGGAAAAAAAAAACGACGACGAAAAAAGACTTAGAGAAATAGAAGAGGCCTGGGAGAGCATTCTTTATGGTCTAATACTTAGAAGCTTTGTAATAATATTCCAATCAATTCTTAGAAAATATATAATAGTACCTTCATTGATAATAACAAAAAATATCATTCGTATGCTATTATTTCAATATCCCGAATGGTCAGAAGATTTTAGGGATTGGAAAAAAGAAGTGCATATTTATTGCACCTATCAGGGCATTCCAGTATCGCACAAAGAATTGCCAAAAAACTGGTTCACAGAGGGTCTTCAGATAAGGATCTTATCCCCTTTTGTTTTGAAACCTTGGCACAAATCTAAGCTACGATCTACTGAAAAAAAAAAAAGATCTACTGAAAAAAAAAAAAGATCTACTGAAAAAAAACAAGACTTATTGTTTTTAACAGCTTGTGGAACACTAGTGGAATCGTACCTTGATATTTATTTCCCAAATCCATTTTCAATTTTGGGTCCCATTTTTCAAAAAATTAAAAAACAATTGAAAAAAAATTTCAAAAATCGTTTTTTTCTAGTTCTACAAATTTTAAATGAAAGAAAAAAATGGTTTGTAACCATCTTAAAAGATATAGAAAAATGGAACATCAAAAGTATCCTATTTAGATTCAAAAATATAAATGAATTGGGTGAAAACAACAACAATTCAACAATCAGTAAGAATAATCCAACGATTTCCGAATCACCCGTTATAATTCACTCTATTTATTGGACAAAAAATTCATTCACAGATAAAAGGATAAAAGATCTTAATGTGAAAACAAAGACAATCATAACAGAAATAGAAAAAATGACAAACGAAGGGGGGGTTATAACTTCAGAGAAAAATTTGAATTCTAACAAAACAACTTCTGATGCTAAAAGATTCGAATTACAAAAAAATATTTTGCAAATATTAAAAAGAAGAATTGTTCGATTGACCCGTAAATCCTATTCTTTTTTCAAAATTTTCATGGAAAGGATATACATCGATATCCTTTTATGTATCATTGGTATTCCTAGGATAAATATACAACTATTTCTTGAATCAACAAAAAATATTGTAACTAAATCCATTTCCAATAAAAAAACAAATGCAGAAAGAATTGATAAAACACATCAAAGTATAATTCCATTTATGTCGATTATACAAAAATCTTGTAATATTACGAATACGAATTCAGAGAATTCTTGTGACGTATCTTCTTTGTCACAAGCATATGTATTTTTTAAATTATCACAAATCCAAGTTATTAACGGATATAAGTATAAGTTAAGATCTATTTTTGAATCTCATGAAAGATCTTTTTTTCTTAAGAATGAAATAAAGAATTATTTTTTTAGAATACTAAGACATAAGAATAATTCAAAATTAAGACATAAGAACCGTCCCCATTCTGTAATGAATCAATGGACAAATTGGTTAAAGGTTCATTATCAATATGATTTACCTGAGAGCAGATGGTCGAGATTACTACCACAAAAGTGGAGAAATAGAATCAATAAACATCGTGTGGCTCAAAATAAAGATTTAATCAACTATGATTCCTATGACAAAACCCGATTAATTCTTTACAAAAACGAAAACGAAGAAGTAGACTTATTAAATTTAAAAAAAAAAATTAAAAAACAATATAGATATGATCTTTTGTCATATAAATATCTAAATTACGCAGATAAGAAAAATTCATATATTTATGGATATAGATCACCATTCCAAACAAACAAAAACCAAACCATTAATGACAACACATGTAAAAAAGAATTTTTTGATATAACGGGCGATATTTCTATCAAAAATTATCTAGCAGAAGATGCTATTATAGATATGGAAAAAAAGAAAAATCTGGATAGAAAGTATTTTGATTGGATGGTAATGGATGTAGAAATACCAAATCGTTCTAAATCGAATCCGAAATCGAATCCGAAATCGAATCCGAAATCGAATCCGAAATCGAATCCGAAATCGAATTTTTGGTTCTTTTCAAAATTATCAAGATTTTATGATGCATATAAGAAGGATCCTTGGATCCTACCAATAAAATCCCTTCTTTTCCCTTTTTATGGAAAAGATGTTAATTCCGATCTAAAAGGAAAAGGAAAAGGAAAAGGAGCAAAAGAAGAAGCAGATGCGGATCCATTAGGTCTATATCCATCTCTCGAAAACCGAGCTTATGAAGAATCATACTGGGAAAAAGGTTCTTATAGTAAAAATCGAGATCTATACATAGACGTAAATCGAAATGACTACCCCAACGATCTAAAGGGAGAACAAGCTTTCTTACTAGACAAGTATTTGGGTTTTCATTTGCACTTTTCTAATTTCTTACACGAAAGAATAATGGATCAGATCAAATTTTATTGCATCTTTCTTAGATTGGAAAATGAAAGACAATTTTTTATAACTTCTATAAAAAAGGGACAAATAAGTCTAGATACTATGGCGATTCATAATCATAGGGATTTCACTCTTACAGGATTTTGGGACACTAAAGAATTGATTGAAAAACAAATATTTTCTATGGAACCTCCTCGTCTTTCTAGAAAAAACTATGAACAATTTCTTATGTATCAAACCATAACCCTATCGTTGATTCATGAGAATGAGCGTCAATTTTTTCAAAGAAATCCAGAAAAAGGTCGTGTTGATAAAAAGAATTTTGATAAAAGCATTACAAGAACAAGAAATCAAAAGATAACAGAAAATAAAGATAAAAATCATACTGATTTGTTTGTTCCTGAAAATCTTTTGTCCAATAGACGCCGTAGAGAATTGAGAATTCTAATTTGTTTGAATCCTACTAGAAACACAAGAAATAGCGATGAGAGTAATTTAAATACTGGCTGTCAAGGTTTGGCTGAAAATAAAGATCTTGATATAGAAACAAACAAACATATGGATTTCAAATTCTCTCCTTGGCCAAATTCAAATTCAGATTTGAGAACTCAAATTAGTTTGAATCCTACTACAAACACAATAAATAGCAATGAGAGTAATTTAAATACTGGCTGTCAAGGTTTGGCTGAAAATAAAGATCTTGATATAGAAACAAACAAACATATGAATTTAAGATTCTGTCTTTGTTTAATTTTGAGAATTTTGAGAATTCTAATTAGTTTGAATCGTGCTAGAAACACAAGAAATTGGAATGAGAGTAAAATAAATACTGGCTGTCAAGTTTTGGCTGAAAATAAAGATCTTGATATAGAAACAAAAAAACTAATGAATTTAAAACTCTTTCTTTGGCCAAATTATAGATTAGAAGATTTAGCTTGTATAAATCGCTATTGGTTTGATACCCATAATGGAAGCCGTTTCAGTATATTAAGGATACATATGTATCCGCGATTGAAAATTTGATTGATAATCTTCCCATTTATCTTCTATTTAGAATTAGAATAGAATAATATCTTATCTTCACATATCTTATATGTGAAGATAAGATATATATTTATAAATGCGCACACGCATCATTGATACTAATTCAATGATTTTAGATAGAAAAATGAATCAAAAAAATCGTCTTCTTTTTTTTTTAAGTATACAATAGAATTTTTTATTTTGTGAATCCATAAATATAGTATAGTATTTAGATAGATATTTGAATTGGATTGCTTAAGCATAGTAATTAATTTTATTTGAAAAAAAAAAAAAGAAATTCATAATTTTTAAGTAAATTAAGATAATTTTATAAATAATATAAAAAATTAAAATTTAGTGTAATTACTATTACTGATCAATAAAAATATCTATCAAAAAGGAGGGGGAGAGGAAAGCTTTCATTTTATTTTATGATAAAAAATTCAATTATACCTGTTATTTCAAACAAAAAAAAAGAAGAAAACCCTGGATCTGTTGAATTTCAAGTAATCAATTTCACTAATAAGATACGAAGACTTGCTTCACATTTTGAATTACATCGAAAAGACTATTTATCTCAAAGAGGTTTACGTAAAATTCTGGGAAAACGACAACGACTACTGTCTTATTTGGCAAAGAAAAATCGAATACGTTATAAAAATTTAATAAATCAGTTGGGTATTAGGGAGTCACATATTCGTTAATTTCAAGAGTCATTTTCAATTATTCGATTTATTAGATCCTGAATTTAGATGAACTTTTTTTTTTACGATTCATGGAAGAATGAATCGAGGAAAAACCTATGAATGTCCCAGCTACAAGAAAAGACCTCATGATAGTCAATATGGGGCCTCAGCACCCATCAATGCATGGTGTTCTTCGACTTATTGTTACTCTGGATGGTGAAGATGTTATTGATTGTGAACCTATATTGGGTTATTTACACAGAGGGATGGAAAAAATTGCGGAAAACCGGACAATTATCCAATATCTGCCTTATGTAACACGTTGGGATTATTTAGCTACTATGTTCACAGAAGCAATAACCGTAAACGGACCGGAACAATTGGGAAATATTCAAGTACCTAAAAGAGCCAGCTATATCCGAGTAATTATGTTGGAGTTAAGTCGTATAGCTTCTCATCTACTATGGCTCGGACCTTTTATGGCAGATATTGGTGCACAAACCCCTTTTTTCTATATTTTTAGAGAAAGAGAATTAATATATGATCTATTTGAAGCTGCGACAGGTATGAGAATGATGCATAATTTTTTTCGTATCGGAGGCGTAGCGGCTGATCTACCTTATGGTTGGATAGATAAATGTTTTGATTTCTGCAATTATTTTTTAACAAGGGTTGTTGAATATCAAAACCTTATTACGCGAAATCCAATTTTTTTAGAACGGGTTGAGGGAGTAGGTGTTGTTGGTAGAGAGGAAGTAATAAATTGGGGTTTATCAGGACCGATCCTCCGGGCTTCCGGAATTGAATGGGATCTACGTAAAGTTGATAATTATGAATGTTACGAGGAATTTGATTGGGAAGTTCAATGGCAAAAAGAAGGAGATTCTTTAGCTCGTTATTTAGTTAGAATTGGTGAAATGACGGAATCCATTAAAATTATTCAGCAGGCTTTGGAAGGAATTCCCGGCGGGCCATATGAAAATTTAGAAATCCGCTGCTTTGAGAGAGAAAAGGAGCCAAAATGGAATGATTTTGAATATCGATTCATTGGTAAAAAATCGTCTCCGACTTTTGAATTGCCGAAACAAGAACTTTATGTAAGAATTGAGGCTCCCAAGGGAGAATTAGGCATTTTTCTAATAGGAGATCAGAATGGTTTTCCTTGGAGATGGAAAATTCGTCCACCAGGTTTTATCAATTTGCAAATTCTTCCTCAATTAGTTAAAAGAATGAAATTGGCTGATATTATGACAATACTTGGTAGCATAGATATCATTATGGGAGAAATTGATCGTTGAAATGATAATAGATACAACGGAAATCCAAGATATCCATTCTTTTTCCGGATTGGAATCTTTAAACGAAGTCTATGGAATTCTATGGGTACTTGTACCTATTTTGATTCTTATATTGGGAATCACAATAAGTGTACTAGCAATTGTATGGTTAGAAAGAGAAATATCTGCAGGGATACAACAGCGCATTGGACCCGAATACGCCGGTCCTTTTGGAGTT